AAGGAAGAAGGGCTTGCGGTGGATACCTAGGCATCCAGAGACGAGGAAGGGCGTAGTCACCGACGAGAGGCTTCGGGGAGCTGGACACAGGCTGAGATCCGGAGATGCCCGAATGGGGGAACCCCATACAAGCACTTGCTGCCAAAGGCAGTCAAGAGACAACCTGGCGAACTGAAACATCTTAGTAGCCAGAGGAAGAGAAAGCAAACGCGATTCCCTTAGTAGCGGCGAGCGAAGCGGGAACAGCCTAAACCGGTTTGACCGGGGTTGTGGGAGGGCAATCGAGGCCGCGGCGTGCTAGGCGAAGCAGTTGAGTGCTGCACCCCAGATGGTGAGAGTCCAGTAGCCGAAAGCGGGCCCGTCTTCAGCCTGAACCCGAGTAGCATGGGGCACGTGGAATCCCGTGTGAATCTGCAAGGACCACCTTGTAAGGCTAAATACTCCTGGATGACCGATAGCGAACAGTACCGTGAGGGAACGGTGAAAAGAGCCCCTGGTGGGGAGTGAAAGAGACCATGAAACCGCAAGCCTTCAAGCAGTGGGAGGAGGCTTGAACCTCTGACCGCGTGCCTGTTGAAGAATGAGCCGGCGACTTATGGGCAGTGGCCCGGTTAAGAGAGCGGAGCCTCAGCGAAAGCGAGCCTTCCTAGGGCGAAGGTCACTGCTCATGGACCCGAACCCGGGTGATCTAACCATGCCCAGGGTGAAGCTGCGGTGACACTCAGTGGAGGCCCGGACCAACCGATGTTGAAAAATCGGTGGATGAGGTGTGGTTAGGGGTGAAATGCCAATCGAACTCGGAGCTAGCTGGTTCTCCCCGAAATGCGTTGAGGCGCAGCGGTGAGTCAACGGGCTGCCTAGGGGTAAAGCACTGTTTCGGTGCGGGCTGCGAGAGCGGTACCAAATCGAGGCAAACTCTGAATACTAGGCAATGCATTCGGCTCGCCAGTGAGACTGCAGGGGATAAGCTCTGTAGTCGAGAGGGAAACAGCCCACGACCACCGGCTAAGGCCCCCAAATGGCCGCTAAGTGGCAAAGGAGGTGAGAGTGCAGAGACAACCAGGAGGTTTGATTGGAGGCAGCCACCCTTGAAAGAGTGCGTAACAGCTCACTGGTCAAGCGCTCTCGCGCCGAAAATGAACGGGACTCAAGCGGTCTGCCGAAGCCGTGGAATGATACACATTGGTAGGGGAGCGTTCCGCTCTAGGTAGAAGCACAAGCGAAAGCAGGTGTGGACGAGGCGGAAGTGAGAATGTCGGCTTGAGTAACGCACACATTGGTGGGAATCCAATGCCCCGAAAACCTAAGGGTTCCTCCGCAAGGCTCGTCCACGGAGGGTGAGTCAGGGCCTAAGATGAGGCCGAAGGGCGCAGTCGATGGACAACAGGCCAAGATTCCTGTACCTCTCTGGGCTGGAGACGAGGGACGAAGTAGGCTCCGGCCAGCCGGGTGATGGTTCTCGGTTCAAGGGTCCAAGGCGTAAGGGGGTAGAGACAATGCCCCTAGCCAAGGCCCGAGCACTAGGTGCCACGGCACCGAAGTGGCCCATGCCACACTTCCAAGAAAAGCTCGAGCACCACATAGGCCCAGAGAGCCTGTACCCGAAACCGACACAGGTAGGTAGGTAGAGAATACCTAGGGGCGCGAGGCAACTCTCTCCAAGGAACTCGGCAAGATAGCCCCGTAACTTCGGGAGAAGGGGTGCTCCCTGCGCAAGGGAGCCGCAGTGACCAGGCCCAAGCGACTGTTTACCAAAAACACAGGTCTCCGCCAAGTCGCAAGACGATGTATGGGGGCTGACGCCTGCCCAGTGCTGGAAGGTTAAGGAAGTCGGTGGTCGCACCCCGGTGCGAGAAGCTGGCGACCGAAGCCCCAGTCAACGGCGGTCGTAACTATAACGATCCTAAGGTAGCGAAATTCCTTGCCGGGTAAGTTCCGGCCTGCACGAAAGGCGTAACGATTTGGGCACTGTCTCGGAGAGAGGCTCGGTGAAATAGACTTGCCTGTGAAGATGCGGGCTACCTCCACCTGGACAGAAAGACCCTATGAAGCTTGACTGTTCCCTGGGATGGGGTTTGGGCTCTGCCTGCGCAGCTTAGGTGGGAGGCGTAGAGTTGGGCTTTCCGGAGCTCGAGGAGCCACCAGTGAGATACCACCCTGGCAGAGCTAAAATCCTAACCAACCGCCCCTTCGGGCGTTGAGACAGTCTCAGGCAGACAGTTTCTCTGGGGCAGAGGCCTCCCAAAGGGTAATGGAGGCGTGCAAAGGTCCCCTCAGGCTGGACGGAAATCAGCTGGAGAGTGCAAAGGCAAAAGGGGGCTTGACTGCGAGACCTACAAGTCGAGCAGGGACGAAAGTCGGCCTTAGTGATCCGACGGTGCCGCGTGGAAGGGCCGTCGCTTATCGGACAAAAGTTACTCTAGGGATAACAGGCTGATCTTCCCCAAGAGTTCACATCGACGGGAAGGTTTGGCACCTCGATGTCGGCTTGTTGCATCCTGGGGCTTGGAGTAGGTCCCAAGGGTTGGGCTGTTCGCCCATGAAAGCAGCACATGAGCTGGGTTCAGAACGTCGCGAGACAGTTTGGTCCATATCCGGTGGGGGCGTTAGAGCATTGAGAGGAGCCCCACCTAGTACGAAAGGACCGGTAGGGACGCACCACTGGTGTGCCAGTTCTCGTGCCAACGGGACACGCTGGGTAGCCAAGTGCGGAGCGGATTACTGCTGAAAGCATCTAAGTAGGAAGCCCACCTCAAGATGAGTGCTCTGGTTGAAGGTCACGGCAAGACGAGCCGGGAATTACACGATAGCTGCCATGTGGAAGTGCAGCGATGCATGTAGCAGAGGCACACTAACAGACCGACACTTTGAATCCAACCACCCGTTTACCACGCCCCATCACACACTAGAGAGAGGCTCGAACCACCCACCCCACCCCTCTGGCTGGAAGGGCTATGCCCCCAGCCTTGTCCCCTCGGTTGTCATCCTGGTGTCTTAGGCGTAGTGGACCCACACTCATCCATACCGAACTGAGTGGTGAAACGCTACCGCGGCGAAAATACTGCAGAGGGAGCTCTGTGGGAAGATAGTTGGATGCCAGGATACGCTCTACGTAGTTGTAGTTTCGGACTCGCACCAAGTGCTGCGCATCAATAGCACGCGCTATCAAATAGGCTATCCGTATAGACACAGGTCCTGACGACCCACAGGACGACCCAATCGTTTAGGGCGACTTTAGGAGCATAGCATCCAAGCCACCACAACTTGTCCGAATCCGGCCCCAGCAGAGCAACCCTTCTATTTTTCTTACATTCTACCCTACACCTCCTTGGGGGGGAGCCTACACCTCATTGGGGCTAGCATACACCTCATAGGACGCGACACGAACGCGGAATTCTTCGTCGTCCTCGTCCTCCGAGCGAACGCGGACGAGCCAAGCGGGGCCTCATCTTTTAATGGGGTCATCCTTGGCGCGTGTCTTCCTGAGAGGCGGCGTCCGAACCGAGGCAGAGGCTGTCCTCGTCCCAATCTGCACCCCCCTCCTCGGACGCGGAAGAATCCGCGCCCCGGAGGACTCCGCGTTGGCCAGGGTAGGAAGAAGAAGGGGTGTGCAGGACCCCAAGCCACTCGAGACAGCCGGTGAGCGCTTCCACCACCCAATTGCGGGCAGATGAGGCCCTGCTGCCCAGCCACTGGCTCGCCAAGGCGCCCCAGTGGAGGTGGCGCCTCACGAGCAGCTCTGTGCCCCCCCCCTGTACCAGCTGCTGCGCGCACTCTTGGAACGCGATCCCAGAGGGGGTGAGCTGGCCCCTTAGCACAAGGGGCTCCCCGCGGTTGGTTGAGATGATCACCTGGGGGTCCTCGGGTATGGCCCCGAGCAGGGGCAGGCCTAGCGCCCCCTGCACGTCTGCCACAGACATCATGTCCTCCTGCGAGACCATCTCTGGCCTGACACGGTTGACCAGCAGCTTGGCCTCCGTCAAGCCATCGGCCTCCAGCAGGCCCACCACGCGGTCCGCGTCACGGATGGACGTGATGTCGGGGGTGGTCACGATGATGGCCTCTTGGGCGGGCCCTACCGCGTTGAAGAAGCCCACGTCGATGCCCGCAGGGCAGTCAATCAGCACGAAGTCGTAGCCTTGGCGCAGCGCGTCCACCAGCATCACCATCTGGACCCTGCTCAGGTGGTACCTCTGCCGATTCTTTGAGATGCACAGCACCGACAGCTTGGTAGGCCAGCGCTTGTCCCTTATCAGCGCCTGCTCAAGCTTGCACCCCCCATTCAGCACGTCCATTGCCGTGTACAGCACACGGTTCTCCAGGCCTAACAGCAGGTCCAGGTTCCTCAATCCAACGTCTGCATCGATCAGGGCCACCCGTTGCCCAAGGCGGGCCAGGCAGGTGCCCAGGTTGGCGGTGGTGGTGGTCTTGCCTACGCCTCCCTTGCCCGAGGTGATCACAATCACCCGAGAGGACGAAGACGAGGAAGGATCCACCGCTGCTTTTGCTTTCATCGAGGAGGACGAGGACGACGTGGCCCGTCTCAAAGGGACAGAATTGGGGAAAGAATTGGGCCCCCCTCTCCCCGGAGGACCTCCAATAGGACTAGGACTAGGACGCCCCCTCACACGGAGTCCTCGACGGAGCCTCCCACCACTGCTTAAAACGCTATCCACACCGCTTCTCCTCCCTAAACTCATGCTTTGCTTATGGCGACTGTAAGGAGCATCACACCCGACACCCCGCTGCTCCCAATTGTACCTCATCGGAGGCGCTTGCTCGTCCTATGGAGGCGCTTGCTGTGACACGCAGCCCACACCCGCGGCGTCCTAAACTGGGAAGTGCACGCGCACACCCAACCCAGACTTGGCACCCTATGCAGCAACAACACGTGTGCCATACCATAGCAGAGTCAGCATGCAAATCAGGCGCCTCACAATACCAACCCAAAGCCTCAGGACCATCCTGACAAACAAGTAATGTTGTAATTTGTGGCCACGGCTCGATAGAAAGCCCACAAGCGCCAGGGTGCGCACCCTGGCGCATGAGATCTGAAGGAGGTAAGAGTAAGAGTGTGCAGTAAGCAGACTAGGAGAACCAGCCGTAACTGTGAAGCCCCTGACCCAACCAATTGACGCCCAGGTAGCAAACCCAGAGAACCACAAACCCCAAGGTCGCTACGGTTGCGGGCCTGCGACCCTGCCACCCACGCACCATGCGCGCGTGGAGATAGACGGCAAACACAAGCCAAGTCACGAGGGCCCAAGTCTCTTTAGGGTCCCAACTCCAATACGAGCCCCACGCCTCGTTGGCCCAAACCGCACCTGACAGTATGCCCAACGTGAGCAGGGGGAAGCCTACACCAATACTCTTGTAGCTTAGAGCATCCAATTGGAGCACGGCGGTGGGCAGTTCAAGCTGGGTAGGATAGGCAATAGGGTCGTCCGCACCCGGACCCGGAATGGAAGCTGCGGGAGCGTGGGGATGGGGCCACAAAAACAACAAAGCAATCGAGAACAACGAGCCCGCAAGCAGAGCACCGTAGCCTAATATCATTACACTAACGTGCATCAGCAGCCAATTGGATTGCAGCGCAGGCACCAGCAACCCGGAGGCTTGCATGTCTACGGGCAGAGACAAAGTGGACAGCCCGTTGACTAGCATACATGCGGAAGAAGTGATTGCACCCAACCAACCAGGGGCCTCGTAGAGCCGCAAAACCAAATGGCAACCTATCAGGCTACAGCACAGGCACATCAGCGACTCGTACAAGTTGCTTAGGGGCACATGACCAGAAGACCACCAGCGAAGAGCCTCGTAAAGAAACATAAGTGCGCCGGACAAGCACATACCAAAGTGTCCCAACCATCTGCCTTGTGAAACCCCTAAGCCAGACGTCTGAATCCAATACACCACAGTAGTCAAAAGCAACACCACAAAGGAAGAACTCCTTACAAAAGCTTCAATCTCAAACATGTCATACTTTGGGGCTTAGATCTGATCTTTCAAAACAAGCCACGTCTACCCTACCCTCAGGGTGCAGCCCAAGCAAGAAAGCTGCAAAGCCTAGAATAATATACTCTGCCCCAATACCTAAGTGAAGCCAGGTCGGGGTCACGTGGTAGCGCGTGCCTAGGCTTCACCACATTGGCCACACCTTTCCCAATCCAATGTGGTGAGAACTAGGGAGAAAGAGCATGTGGCAACACACCACCATGGGCACAGACAGGGTGTGGCATCAGCGCACACCACTAATGGTTCCCGATAGCCCTGCGGTACAAGCACGGTTGGGCTGATGGTGTTGGATAGGTATCCTCGTGGGGCGCGCACAAGACCGGAGGCCACAGCAGGGTCAATCCAAGGGTGTACCAGCAGCACACAAGGTGTGGTAGCACCCAGTTCAACCTTGTGCTCCATCATCCAGTTTCGACTGCACAACTACACAACCCGCGGGGTATCACAAGCTGTACAGGCATCACAACACGCAGGAACCGATAGGCGAACATAAGGGCCACACCACACCATACTACTGCCATATAAATGGTCAACCTGAGGTGGCAGCATTGATCCTGCACAACAGGATCGAGGTAAAAGGTAGAAGTTCACCCTTAGCCTTCGTGGGTGCTTGGTAATGCAAAGCCAGGGCTGTAGCGTGCTCCTAGCGGGCTACGTGTTGGCTCTAAACAGGGTACGAAGCATGGATTGCCACAAGTGAACCAATCCGGCCCACACCACATCTAGCCCTATGCGTCTGATCCAAGACGTGATAGGCTTGCGTACCTGTGCAAGCGCAGATGAGGAGGCAGCTCTTGGATAGGAATCTTTGACCCTCCAGAGGCTCTTGGTGTAATGCCAAGGCCTTAGGGCATACATGTTCCTTTCGACGAACGACTCGGGCAGACCATCGAAGGGGTAGTCAAGTTGGGCCCGCAACAGCGGCCGCAGCGAGCCCTGGGGCCGCATATACGCATCTGTATTGGTGATAGACAGCTCCTCTTGCAAGCGAAGGGCCTCCTTGGAACCACGCAGCGCAACACGATCCAGGTCTTGCGAAGCAAACGGGTTAAGACGGGCGACTCGTGGCAACCTGTTGCCCACCTTCCATAACAGCGCCTGGCTGGCCCTGCCTGTGTAGATCCATTCGCGCTGGGCCAACCCGAGCGCTCGCCTTTTCCTACCTGCATAGCTCCTCCTTACGGTAGGCCTAGTACGCCGGACCCCGAAGCCCACAACTTCATAGGAAAAGTAACTTGTCGACCGCGACGGACGAAGTACAATCGGACGACGTGGCTGGAACTGGGCCTGCTCAAGCGACTCATCCCGGAAGGCAGGGCCCTTGAACACAGGCCTAAGCGCTCGTGACTCCGTTTCGTTCAACCGGTGGATCCAGGAGCGAATCTCCTGCTTGACCACGGCTTGGACTGCGCTCAAACGGGCATGTCTAAAGACAACTCTTTTGAGCCACAAATCCTTTTGTGAGCCTCTCAACAGCTCCTGGCTTCTAGCCTGTATCGCCAGGTATGACGGGGGTGGTTGGGGGGTGTGGCGTGTTGGTGTGATAACAGGCATCTTAGCCTTGCGTCTCGCTCGGACGCTACGCAACAACTGCTTAGACAACTCCTCCGCCTTTTGGCGCCACTGCTGCCTGCCTCGGTTAGGATCCTGCCACTGCGCGTCAAGGGGTCGTGGCGCGAGATCGAAAGGATAATCCTGTCTCTTGGGATTAGGGTTAGTGGAAGCTCTAAGTCGAAGATCCGAAGGAGGGGAGCTTACGTCTGTGAAGAGTTTCACGCAGGCTCGCGAGTACTTGCGCATAGCCCTTTGCTTGTGTTGCCTGCTCATAACTCGCAGGCGGGTGGTACCTTCTCGTGGTGGCAAACCTCCTTGCCAGAACTGGTTTGGGCGGAGACTTGTTACACCACGTACGATCCCAGCTATGTGTCGCTTGTCACGTGGCAAGCTCGGCGCACAAAGCGCGCCCGTAGAGTGGCTCTTCGGTTGTATGGCGGTGCTAGGCGCACGGCCTGCCTCCCAGCTCTTGGTGACCTGCTTAAGCTGTTGCTCGGTGCCCAGCGTAAGCTGGATGCCCGACAGGGATTGGATAGCTCGTTTCCAATCTGTAGCTGGCCGCAAGTGCGCGAAGGATGCATGTGCTCCTGCTAAGTCACTCCACAACCGATTGTATCTCCTCTGTCTCGCCAATCCAGCTGCCTGCTTAGATCCTCGAGCAGGCTGTGCGCGGTAGGATGAAAGTGAGGTGTTAGCAAGGGGGTTAAGGTACAGATCAGGCAGTGCAAACTGAATAGGATTCTTGTACACGGGCAAGCCCTCTGCCGCAGTCTCAACCCTCTGAGCCCAAGCTAGTTGCTTGTCTTGTAGCTCAATTGATTGGAGTGACTGTGCTCTGCTAAGCAATTCGCCGTTTTCGATGCGTGGACCCACGGTTTGTAACAGCTCGGGGACTCGCTTGATCAGCCTCTTGGCGTCTTCTTCGTCAGCCGGCAACAAACCTACCCGAGAGCCAGACAGAACAGTTGCCATTTGTGCCGCCTTTGGCACTCGATGTGGGTTGGAGTAGGACCGGTGAGACTGGTGCGCACCTGACCTTACCACGCGCCCTCCAAACCCTGCCAAGTCAACGCCCACCCACCATGGTAGATTCGGTGCGGCTCCCGTCGTTTGAAACAGGACCTCTACACTGACACCTTTTGGCCACAATGGGTAACCCGTGTCAAACGTCGCCCACCAACGCTGCGGCTCGTACCCAAGCCTGCTGCTCGGGAACGATTTTACAAACAGAGGCACAGGGATGCGGGTAGAAATGCCGAAAGCCCTGATAACAGACTCAGCCAGGTAAGGAGGCGACGGTAAGCCTAGGCCTAGCCACAGCCTGTTGGTCACTCTGTGCCTTATCTCACACAGCCTCTGGTAGTGGGCTTGCAGCTCCATAGGGCTATTCTCATCTTTCAGGCTTGCCTCTCTCTCTCTCCGCAGCAAGTGTCCGGTTACTGCGCTGGCTTGGCCCTGGTCTGCCTGAGACAGCGGCTGTTCCACGCCATCCGCCGGCTCGGTGAGAGGTAATCCAGGCGTCAGGAGATTGCCGTGACGGCTACCAAACAGAAGCTCGTGCCTTTCTCTGCCTAGAGGGATGAACTGGAGCTGGGCATCCAACAGAGCAGCCACTGGGTTGCGAAGAAAGGCTTGGCTCATCAAGCGGACCCAATCTCCCAGAGAGTCAATCCGGATTGCAACCATCCTATCGGCCAAATACAAGCTGCGCTCTTTATCGCCTAACAGAGGAGACACGTCCATCCAGGATACATCTTGGGGATCCGTAATCTGTTTGCGCCATCCTCTAATCTGTGTGGCGTCTTGGAACCAAAGAGCATCCATCCAGCCCTGTACCTGTCGAGACATGTATCGTCCAGATGGTTGGTAGATCCTGTGTGGCTTGCCAAAGAACAGGAAGCATACCGTGTACTCAGCCCGTCCTGTTCGGGAGCCAACGGGGGTTAAAAGCACGTTCAATACGTCTTGGATCCACCTCCAACCCCCAGACACACGAGCTACCATCCAACCAGATGTGTCGAAGATGAGCGACACGAAGGGCCTCAGCAACCAGTTGCCCTTCAACGTGTTTAGGCTGTGCTGCTCCCTAGTTTGCGACCGGCCCTGCGCAATCGGTGCGCTAGTCTGGGCACTCCTGTCCAATGCGTACCTGCTCGTGTCCAGAGACCCGAATTCCATCTCGAACCTAAACCTCGCGACCATCCTAAGGTATCGGATGCCTAGCTTTATGCGATCAAGATCGGCATGCTGTTTGAACAGGGACAAGAGGCTCTTCTTCTTCTGGGGTCCTAAGTTATTCGTCCGGTTCCCACTAATCGGCTGCTTTTGTGTCTGGTGTGATCTCTTGGCCAAAACACCTTGAATCAGCCCGGTGTTGTGGCCTGCCTGGCTCGCATCTTTGGACCGGAAGTCCCATATGTAGTGTCTTGGCACCGCCGCATAAGGTGCCCTTAGAGCGGAGCTCCTTGCAGTCAATGAGCCCGACAGCCGCTTCCTCAGGCGGAGTACAGGCAGAAGCACGTGCTGTTCGGTGCTCAGAGCACCCTGGGTCGAGGTAGAAGAGAGCCTCTTGAAAGCCGCTTTGATCTCTGTATCGAAGGAGGTCAAGGCGTCTGGTTGAGCACCCGCCTCTATCAGACCGGCTTGCACCTCCGAGCCCAGGTCGACCGGCCCGGTTCTAATCCTGGTGCGAGTGGTCTCATCGGTTGAACTGGCTTCGGAGGGCTTGAACCCATCTGTGTAGTTGTAGCTTTGATCCAGTGCCCCCTGTATCCACCTCAGCAGTGTTTGGGAGCGCAATTGGTCTGATGGTGCGGAGGGGAGCAGCTTGAGCTCGGGGTTTAGCCGGTGGAGCATGTCCTCCTCACGTCGCTGGCGGTGCGACCACCACGACATAGAGTCTACAAAGGCTAGGCGAAGGCGCCGCAGTGACCTTTTCATCAGGTAGAGGTGTGGCACGTACGCGTGATCCATGTGCAGAGGCGATCTTGTATCTTGACCTCCATCCCTGATCCGCTGGTACATCTTTCCTCTGAACCTGGGGCCGGTATGCGTAGGTGTCACGCCCTGCGTTTCTAGGTTGGCACTAAGGCCGGCTCTCTCTCGATCCCTCAACCTATGCTTGGCACTCTGAACCAGCTGGTTGAACCTAGGCTGCCCTAACGCAGCCGAGGTGTACTGATGGCTCGACTCTGTAGTGTTGAGCTCATTTAGGGGTAAGGACAGGCCTCTTGCTACCTGTTGGGGTGCTGGATCGAACACGGGGGGGTGTCCAGCCAAGAGCTCGGGTGTGCTGTTGTGCAGAGCAGACTTCAATTGAGAACGGAATGAATTTCCAGAGTTAGGGTTGGTTTCAACCTTCACATCTGCCTGAGAGAGCGAGCGGATTCGATCCAGCTCGATAGACGCGAGCACCTGTTTGGCTCTCTCCTGAGCCCTCAGGTTCACCGCTCGGAACGGCCTCAAGGATCTTGCATCCAGGCTCTCTAGCCACTTGCTCGTGACCAAGAACTGGAATTGCCCGGGAATGTAACCATGCCCTTCCCGAGAGCTCTCCCAAGCCGATGGGTGCAACAGTGGCATACCCGAGCCGGCTGCGCGTAGCCTTAGCCTCTTGCCAGCCGACGACACCAGGCCTCCCCAAGGATTGGAGATCATCGACCTACCAATAAGCCTGGCCCATGCCTGCATGGACAGCTTAGACTCGCAATCGCCCGTCTGTAGAAGGTAAGCCAGTTCGGAGGGCTTGATGCGCAGGTCCCGTGCTGCCCCGCTGCTGTGTGTGCGCAGGGATGCACGACCCGCAGCGCCTCGGAATAGCAACAGGTGGAGCCTTCTGAGCTGTGATTGCAGAGTGTACTCACGCTGGTCCTCTTGGAGAGGTCGCGAGACAGACAAGCGGATACGGGGCTTAGGGGAGGCTTGCTGCGTGGTGGCATAGAAACGGGGCTCGGGCCAACCAACTGAGGCTCTCCTGATCCTCGTAGCATAGCGCAGCACATCCTCACAGTAGGCCAGCAGGTCTGCCTGACTGGGCAGCACACTTAGCCTCTGTCGGACTGTGTCTCGGAATTTGTCGTTTGCTGCCCGCAGGTACTGGGTGGGCTTGCCCCGCTCCCTTTGCGTAAGCAACGTAAGTGCGATTCGGTCATGTCTCTTGGGCTTGTAAGCCTTGTCAGACGGGCGCAGAGTACGAAGCTGGTCAGCTACCACGCGCTCAAGGCGAGCAGTGGTCAATCCTTCCCCAGATAGCTGCTCTTCTGGCCTCTCGCCCCACAGCAGCATACGCCCTTGGCGTTGCAGGTGGGCTTTTTCCTCCACCATTGCCTTGAGCAGGAGCTCTTCGGTAGCCTGCTTCTCTGCCTCGAGTTGCACGATTCGGCCGTAGATGGACAGCTTGCTCTTGTTCCTGGAGGGGAACCAACGAGAGGTCTCGTCCTCTAACCAGAGTGCCGCGCGCTTAGGCAGGTCTACGACGGACCTCTCTAGGCTGCCAGGGTCCAGGACATCCAAACGGTCCACCTGGCACCCGATGAGCAGGCCCAGTAGCAGGTTGAGCGACAGGTTGATACGCCCCAAGAGCATGGTGTACGTCCTTCTAGCTTGGTGCTCGATGATTGCCCTGCTGAAATTGCTGACTTGGTGGAACGCCGCATGTCCCAGCAACAGGCCTAGGAGGTTGCCTGCCACAAACAAGGGCTGATGGCTGTGTCGGAACGACCACACGTTAGTGAGCCTAGGCAGCACACTAAAGGGCGTGTGTGGCACCACCAGGTAGCTAAGCAGTGAGAGCACAAAGTAGAGCTTTGCCCGAGGATCCTGAAGGGACGACACGCCTGGTCCAAGTCTTCGCGGGTCATACACGGTGCTCGTTTGGCTCAGACGGGGTGCCACCAAGCTCTCCCTTGCAAGTCTGCTGGAGGCTACCAATGCACCCAGCGACACTGTGAGTCTGAACAGGTTGGACTGCACAAAGCGAAATCCGAGAAGAGCACCCCCCCACGTGGTGTGGGGAAGGAGCAGCATGAGAGCTTGCCCACAGAAGTAACCAGCCAGCGATACAATCCCCAGCAGGTTACCATGGATGAGATAGGCTCGCATGGCGATGATCTGCGATGGATGAACGGGGAGTGAGCTCAAAAAGCCGTACAGGATACCAAACCGTGTGACCAATAGCAAGGACAGGTTCTCTTGTCCCATAGTAGAACTCCTTTTTGCTTGAGTTTCGAATCAGAGAGATCGACAAGCGCTGTGTGTGCAACACGTACAATAGCGTTTGTATCATCTTAGGCGTGTGGAGCTATGTCTTTCTAGCCGCACCGAACGCAAAGCTTAACCCTCTATGCCTTGCTAACACCTTAAGGGTCACATCCTTGACTAGTGTTCGGATAGAGCTGTGTGCGCCTGGTGAAGGCAACACTGTGAACTACACGTGAGGTGTGCCATCCTGATTGCTAGTATTGCCGTGGTTTTGCTCTGTCCAAGCAAGAGCCACTCACACACTACACCCAGTGGGGCACGTGGCACCACAAGGCATGCATGACATTACTTGTTTAGGAGGGATTGTGAACCCACAGGGCTGCAAAATTACACAATAGCAGCACAAGCACCTCTCGGCCACTGCTATGCTTGTGACCTAGGTGTGGCTGGATCACGCGCCAAGTTTGACCCTAGTACACTTCATCATCAACCACCTACAGGTGGCTGTCTCACCTACGTAGCTTGGCTTGCGGTGTGACCAAGCCACCCACAGACACGCTGGTCTTTGTACAAGCCTTTTGCTCACATCTACGTGACACAGGAGACGAATACCAGACCCTGTGTGTGTAAACCCTGGGCCCGCGTGTAGGACGTGTCGTACCGGTGTGCCACTTGGCATAACTCGGTGGGGCCCAAGGGGGGGCTCTCACCAGCACACGCCAAGCCTACCTGTGCGCGAACAAGCATGGGCCAAGCACGGCCTTGCAGGCAAGCACGCACAAGCACTCAGCTCGGTTTAGCCTGGTGCCCCCGTAGCAGCCTTGGAGAGTGCCAAGAAAGCATATACTTGTGTGTGACCTGTTGATGGTCAGAGCTTGGATCGAAGCCGTGCCTCTCTCGAGCTCCGAGATCGAACAGGGTGGGTGACTCTTAGAGCCACGCACCTCACTTGGCTGCTGAGCTTACATTGAGCATATGCTATGACCCACACGAATCGGATGCCGTGTGCGATTGGAGCCCATAGCCCACAGCCGGTAGAGAAGAGAGGCTGGCGTATCTAACCACGATGAAGGACTACCATAGAACGTATGACCAAGTTGCTTACTAAGCCCGATCCAATGGTGGTGAGTATGGGGCCGCAGCACCCCTCTATGCACGGTGTTCTAAGGCTTATCGTAACCCTGGATGGTGAGAACGTAGTCGACTGCGAGCCCGTGTTAGGCTACTTGCACCGTGGGATGGAGAAGATAGCTGAGAACAGGACCATCATACAATACCTACCCTATGTGACTCGATGGGACTACCTGGCCACCATGTTTACGGAGGCGATCACGGTCAACGCTCCTGAAAGGCTAGCGAACATAGAGGTGCCCAGGCGCGCAAGTTACATCCGTGTCATCATGTTAGAGCTGAGCCGCATCGCGTCTCACTTGCTCTGGCTTGGGCCCTTCATGGCCGACATTGGTGCACAGACTCCCTTCTTCTACATCCTTCGGGAGAGGGAGATGATCTACGACCTGCTAGAGGCCGCTACTGGCATGCGCATGATGCACAACTACTTCCGCATAGGGGGGGTTGCTGTGGACTTACCGTATGGGTGGATAGATAAGTGTTTAGATTTCTGTGACTACTTCGGGCCTAAGGTCGACGAGTACGAGCGCTTGATTACCCACAACCCAATCTTTGTAAGGCGTGTAGAGAACGTGGGCACCATATCTCGTGAGGAGGCAATCAACTGGGGCCTATCTGGCCCGATGCTGCGTGCCTCGGGCGTGCCGTGGGATCTTCGCAAGGTGGACCACTACGAATGCTACGATGAGCTGGAATGGTCTGTGCAATGGGCTACCGCAGGGGATTGCTTGGCACGCTATCTGGTTCGGATTGGAGAGATGCGTCAGTCTGTGCGCATCATCCAGCAGGCACTGAAGGCCATCCCCGGTGGGCCGTACGAGAACTTGGAGGCGCGCCGTCTCAGCCAAGGGCGCGGTTCAGAGTGGGACTCGTTTGAATACCAGTTTCTAAGCAAGAAGCCATCTCCTGCCTTCAAGATACCGAAACAGGAGCACTATGTGCGAGTGGAGGCACCGAAGGGCGAGCTAGGTGTGTTCCTTCTCGGGGACGACACCACCTTCCCGTGGCGGTGGAAGATCCGTCCGCCTGGGTTTGTCAATCTACAGATCTTGCCTGAACTGGTGTATGGCATGAAGCTTGCTGATATCATGACCATACTGGGCAGCATAGACATTATTATGGGAGAGGTAGATCGTTAAGATGGAGCCTTGTATGAACCTAATCACTTACCAGGTAGCCGAGTTGGCCGGGCCCGATGCCTTGGCGGCAGTGGTGGCCCTGTGTTGGACAGCGCTGCCCATCTTGGTTGTGGTGATAGGAGCCACACTCGGTGTGCTTGTGATCGTGTGGCTAGAGAGGAAGATATCGGCCGGAGTGCAGCAGAGGCTTGGCCCCGAGTTTGCGGGGCCCTTGGGCATGTTGCAGGCCTTGGCAGATGGCTTCAAGCTGCTCCTGAAGGAAGACGTGCTTCCCTCGAAAGGGGATGGCTGGCTCTTTAGCCTAGGGCCCGCCATAGTGGTGATCCCAGTGCTTTTGACCTATTTTATCATCCCGTTTGGCAGGCAGATGATCTTGGGAGACATCGGGCTGGGAGTGTTCTTTTGGATCGCTGTGTCTAGCATAGCCCCGATTGGCCTCTTGGTATCCGGTTACGCATCCAACAACAAGTACTCGTTCCTAGGGGGCTTGCGGGCAGCCGCCCAATCGATTAGCTACGAGATACCCTTAGCACTGTGTGTGCTTTCCATCTGTCTCTTGTCGGACAGCTTGAGCCCCCTTGAGATTGTGGAGGGCCAATCCACCTACGGCCTGCTGAGTTGGAATGTATGGCGCCAGCCGGTGGGGTTTGTAACCTTTCTCATAGCATCGTTGGCGGAGTGCGAACGATTGCCGTTCGATCTTCCGGAGGCCGAGGAGGAGCTGGTAGCTGGTTACCAGACAGAGTACTCTGGTATCAAGTTTGGGCTGTTCTATGTAGGTTCGTACCTGAACCTGTTGGCTGCCTCGCTCTTGGTAGCTGTGCTCTACTTGGGTGGCTGGGTGGTGCCAGGCATCCCCATCCCATGGGGCGATCCTCTGCTTGTGCCTTCTGATAGCCTTGCTATCCAAATCGCGTCGGGCCTTGTTGGTTTGGCCTGCACCCTTCTCAAGGCGTATGGCTTCCTGTTCGTGTCCATACTGACACGCTGGACACTGCCAAGGGTGCGCATAGATCAGCTGCTGGACTTAGGGTGGAAATTCTTGCTCCCTGTCTCGTTAGGCAACCTGCTACTCACAGCCTGCTGCAAACTGCTGTTTGCATAGGGCGTTCACCACACATACCAACAGGAGGAACCGTGAGATGCTTCCAATGGTCAACCAAGTTGCAAGTTACACCCAAGAAGCCGTTCGCGCTGCCAAGTACATTGGGCAGGGCTTCTTAGTGACCCTCAGTCACATGAACAGGCCTCCCATAACCATCCAGTACCCTTACGAGAAGCTGGTGCCTTCAGAACGGTTTCGAGGTCGGATCCACTTTGAGTTTGACAAGTGTATAGCCTGCGAGGTGTGCGTTCGAGTGTGCCCTATCAACCTTCCTGTGGTCCACTGGGAGTTTCAGGCGAACAGGAAGAAGAAGCAGTTGAAGGCTTACAGCATCGATTTTGGGGTGTGTATCTTTTGCGGTAATTGTGTCGAGTACTGCCCTACGAATTGCTTGTCCATGACCGAAGAGTACGAGCTGTCTGTGTACGACCGCCACGAGCTCAACTATGACCACGTAGCTCTGGGACGGTTGCCCTATTCGGCAGAATCAGACCCCATGAGCCATACGTTGCAAAACCTGGTGAGCTTGCCTAAGGGGGTGATGGAAGGCCATTCGAATGAGAAGACAGCCACCATTATGAGCCCACAATAGGGCCGGCGCGTGCCGCCTTTCAAACTTATGCCACACGTGCTGTGGGTGATAGCTGCCGCTGGACGCAGCACCCAGCTAGCTCTTGCGCACCTGCCAAGCTTGCAGCCGTGCTGGTGCTATCTCTTCTCGTACGACACAAAGAGGTGCAAACCCGTATGACCGATCTGCTTCAAGCCAGCCAGGCCGCGAGCCTGAGCCTTGTCGAGCTGGGTGTGCTCATCGGGGCGCTGGGTGTGGTCCTAGCCCCCACCATGGTGTACGCCGCTCTGTGCCTCGGTGTCACCCTTATTGGGGTTGCCCTGGTGTATCTCTTCCTCAATGCCGACTTTGTAGCCGCCGTGCAGTTGCTCATATACGTCGGTGCTATAAACGTGCTAATCCTGTTTGCCATCATGCTTGTGGGCCAAGGTTCAAGCTCGGAGCAGCAGCCCCTGGGTTACAGGTTGGCCTGCCTGTGTGGCGTGATTGTGCTCTCTCTGCCTCTCTCTGTTGCCAGCAACCAAGTCTCGCTTGTGGGAGGCTTGCCGGGTCAGGTCTCCGAGTCACAAGTGGGCGCTATTGGAGCCCACCTGTTCAAAGAGTTTCTGTTGCCCTTCGAGTTAATCTCGCTGGTGCTCCTGGTGGCGTTGATAGGCGCTATCCAGATGGCTCGCGGGCAGGGTGGTGTTGGCCTGCAAGCCACGCTGCCCACACCCAAGGGCAAGGTCTTGATCTGAGCACGTGTGATGCCTCAGGCTGGCCTCCATGTTGATTGGAGTTGGTACGATGATTCAACAGTTTCTTGCACTGTCTGCATGCTTGCTTTGTATAGGCCTGTACGGCCTGCTGACTACGAACAACCTGGTCAGGGCCTTGATGTGCCTCGAACTGCTGTTCAATGCAGTCAATGTCAACTTGGTGGCCTTTTCCAGCTTTATAGACAGCGAGCAGGCAAGAGGCCAGGTGTTTGCGCTCTTTGTAATTGCACTGGCAGCAGCCGAGGCAGCCGTAGGGTTAGCCATCCTGCTGGCTGTATACAGGACCAAGGGCTCGGTTCGGATGGATGGGTTGAACCTGCTCAAGTGGTGAGCATACGGAGCTCACTGCCTGTGGGCATGACTCAGCGCGGCTATGTGGCCACGCCGCTTACCCAGCTGTAGGGTATGTCTATCTCGCAAGGCTCCGCACGCAGGATGGGTTGATACCGTCTCCTCTCTTTGCGGAAGCCGACTCACACAAGTGCAAAGCGTTTGTATTCATTGACCTGGAGTTCGCTCGTTCTATGGCACATTCCATCAAGATCTATGACACATGTATTGGTTGCACTCAGTGTGTAAGGGCTTGTCCTACAGACGTTCTGGAGATGATCCCTTGGGATGGATGCAAAGCAAACCAGATTGCTTCTGCTCCTAGAACCGAAGATTGCGTGGGTTGCAAGCGCTGCGAGTCTGCATGCCCGACAGACTTCTTGAGCGTTCGCGTTTACTTGGGCGCCGAGACCACCCGTAGCATGGGCCTAGCATACTAACCTCACAGCTCTGATCGTACAAGCTGGGTCTTGTGCCTGCCGAGCGTAAGAGCACGGCAGGCCAGACCTCTCTACTGGGGGCTTTCAACAGGCAGCAAGCTTGCGCTTGCTTGCACGAGAGCCTCCCTGTTTACTAGGTTTAACCCGCTTATGAACGAATTCCCTTGGCTAACTTCCATCGTACTGTTCCCTGTGTCCGCGTCCTTAGCCATACCATTCCTGCCAGACCGGGGGAATCACCACGTTCGATGGTTCTCGCTGGGAGTTTGCCTTATCGACATGGTGCTTATAATGTATGCATTTGGGCACCTGTACGATCCTCAGAACCCGTACCTTCAGCTGCAGGAACAGTATGATTGGGCTCCGGCGTTTCACCTCAAGTGGTCGCTTGGCGTCGATGGACTGTCCATGTGCTTGGTGCTTCTAACGGGCTTTGTGACCACGCTGGCCACGCTGGCGGCCTGGCCGGTAACGCGCCACCCTAAGCTGTTCCATGTGCTCATGCTGGCCATGTACAGTGGGCAGCTGGGCATCTTCTTGTCCCAAGACATGCTGTTGTTCTTTCTCATGTGGGAACTGGAGCTCATCCCAGTGTATCTACTGCTCACTCTGTGGGGAGGCAAGAAGCGCCTCTACGCAGCTACCAAATTTATCCTGTACACCGCGGTGGCCTCGCTGTTCATCTTAGTGGCAGCGCTCGTTATGGCGTTCTATGGGGGGCCAATCACATGGGACCTGCAAGCTCTTGCCATGAAGCAGTACCCGTTGGGTTTGGAGGTGTTGCTCTACCTGGGCCTGTGGATTGCGTTTGGCGTGAAGATTGCTGCATTCCCTTTGCACACCTGGCTACCCGAGGCTCATGGAGAAGCGCATTCAAGCACCTGTATGCTGTTGGCAGGAATACTTTTGAAGATGGGAGGTTATGGCATGATGCGCATTAGCATGCAGCTATTGCCTCAAGCCCACGCGTATCTGGCGCCTTGGCTCGTGATCGTTGGCGTGATCAACATAGTCTATGCCGCGCTCACCTCTCTGGCTCAGCGCAACCTCAAGCGCAAAATTGCATATTCTTCGATCTCACACATGGGGTTTGTACTGATTGGGATTGGTTCCTTGACGGATGCTGGCTTGGACGGGGCCATCCTTCAGATGGTATCTCACGGCTTGATTGGCGCCGCCCTGTTCTTCTTGGCAGGTAGCACGTACGACCGAACTCGCACCATCATGCTAGAGGAGATGGGTGGGTTGGCTACGCCCATGCCGAAGATGTTTGCTCTGTTTACTGCTGGTTCTTTGGCTTCGCTGGCCCTACCCGGCATGAGTGGTTTTGTGTCCGAGTTGATGGTGTTCTTGGGCCTAGTGACAAGTGAGACCTACTCCGTAGGCTTTCGCACCATCACCACGGTGTGCGGGGCAATTGGGGTGATACTGACGCCCATATACTTGCTAGCCATGCTTAGACAAGTGTTCTATGGCATGCCCTCCAGGTCGCGGATTGCAGTCCAACAGCTCATGGATGCGGGTCCCAGAGAGGTGTTCATTCTTGGCTGCTTGCTTGTGCCTACAATTGGGATAGGCTTCTATCCAAGGCTCATCACTCAGATATATCATTACGATGCTGGTAGCCAACCAACGAGCCTGCTCGAAAGCACCCAGGGAACGGTAACGGTAGCCGATGCCAGGGGGCAGGTTATGAAGAGCCCTCCGCCGTGGGACGGAGGGCTCTTGGCATAGCCTATGATAGGCGAACGCGTCGCGTTCGGCTAAGTAGCCAAACCGTTAAGCAACCACAGAGCTATCATCCCAGCCAGTAGGCCCAGCACGTAGGATTGGACGCGACCGCTCTCTAGGTTTCTAAGCCCTTCGCCAGTCAAGAAGGTGAGTGCTCCCGCCCCGTTTACCATGGCATCTACCCACCATTGATCCAAGCTCAGCGTGCCTTGAGCCAACCAACGATTCCCTCTCACCCACGTGCGGTCATACACGGTATCGATGTGCCATCGGTTTCTCGATCCAAGATACAGAGACGGGTACCGTTTGGCCAGATGTTCCACTGCCCAAACAGGCCTGCCGTAGGAGAGAAAGCTTATAGCTATGCCTAAGCATGTGACGCCCACAGAGCTGACCGCTGTCGCGCCAAATTCCACCGGATTGAAGCCGGATGCATGGGGGCCTCCCAACCACTGGCCAAACCAGTTGAGGAAGGGAGACCCCAGCCAGCCCAGGCAGACCGTGGGGATCGTGAGCAGCGCTAGGCAAGCGGTCATCTCTCGTTTCGACTCGTGAGGTTGGAGCGCAGATGTGTGTGTCTCTGCTCCTCTGAGATCTCCTTCAAAGGTCAGCAAGTAGATGCGCAGCATATAAAATCCGGTCAGGCCTGCTGTGCACCACGCTATCAGCCATAGCACCCAGTTGTGAGCCCAAGCAGTCGCCAGTATGGCATCCTTTGACCAGAAGCATGCGAACGGAGGAACCCCTGATATGGACAGGGCGCCAAGCAAGAACGTGACCCCAGTGACGGGAAGGTGCCTTCTCAGCCCTCCCATAAGGAACATGTTTTGGTTCCTTGCAGGATCCCACCCAAGCAAGGGTTCCATCCCATGGATGGCCGAACCAGCACCCAGGAAGAGCAGTGCTTTGGAATACGCATGGGTGACCAGATGGAACAGGCTGGCTTCGTACGAGCCTAAGCCCATGGCCATCATCATGTAGCCTAGCTGTGACATCGTAGAGTAAGCAAGGCCCTTCTTTAGGTCGGTCTGGGTCAATGCGATGCTAGCGCCAAACAGCGCCGTGGCCGCTCCGGTCCATGCAATCAAGTCCATCACGCTACCCAGCTGGTCAAATATAGGGTACATACGGGCTACCAGGAAGATGCCCGCAGCCACCATGGTTGCGGCGTGGATCAAAGCCGAGATCGGGGTAGGCCCTTCCATAGCATCCGGCAACCATACGTGCAAAGGGATCTGCGCCGATTTGGCCAAGGGCCCTAGGAGGAACAAGCAGGCACACACGGTTGGGAAGAGCGGGTCTACGCCGTGAGAAGCTAACAGGTTGGATACACGATCGGCTATGGTTTGGAACTCGAAGCTTCCTGTCATCCAGTAGAAGCCCAGTATGCCCAACAGCAGCCCAAAGTCTCCTACTCGGTTGGTGACAAACGCCTTTTGACAAGCGCTGGCGGCCGCAGGACGGGTGGACCAAAAGCCAATCAGCAGGTAAGAGCACATGCCTACCAGCTCCCAGAAGATGTACACCTGTACCAGGTTAGGGCTCAGTACCAAGCCTAACATCGAAGCAGTAAACAGGCTCAAGTAGCCAAAGAATCGAACGTATCATTGAGATGGTCTCAGGTGCCTGAGCCCCTCTAAGAACCGGACTTGATGCTTTCGCCTCATCTCGGCTCACATGGAATTCAGTTGCGTAGCGGCGGGTTCATGAGCGGTGTGCCTTGATGTTCGACTTAGAGCAGAACATAGGCAGTGGTCCCGAGCGCGCCAAAAGCACGAATACCATCTATCTCTCCAATAGGCATCGCTACGCAATAGCGTCCAAGCAAACCCGCCCCGTCTTGTAGGCCAAGGTGCGCTTCTAAGCGACGTCCAACTTAGGCATAAAGCACACCACGCCCCACAAGATAAGATCTCCTAAGGTTTTTGCTTGTTACTTGCTTTAAGCAAGGCGTGCTTGATTTTGCTTTCGGAGATGTCTTTTGCCCGTTGGCCACAAGGTTCGGGATACCTCTCCTCTATCTGCCTCCGTGGCCAGTGGGCTCAACCTGTTCCTTTCACGTGTCTTGGAAGGGCGTTAGGTACCATGCTGTACCCCGTCGGCTCCTCTTGCCGAGCAGAAACACCTGATCAAGAAGGGTGTTTGAGGTAGCCGACCGGCCTGTGCCAACCTACTGTCAAGCACCGGATGCCCAACGCGCCAGATCACAGATAGCACGTGCTAGCGCGAATGGCGGGCGGGGTGCGTGTATTGGCACAAGCGCACACTCTCGGGGCGTGTGACGCATGTTTACTTGTATTGTCCATAACCCAGAACTCCTTCTACAAGCTCTGATTGATCCTACGAGCTTGGTGAACCACCTCACGTGTGGTGCATCTTCGTCTCCAAAGTGGCACCGTGAGGGCGAAGAGTACCGTCGGCTGGTACGCAGAACTCTGCATCTACGTGATAGGCTAGCAGGTCACACCTTGATCATGTGCCATGTACTCGTGGCTATAGATCATAACGAGCAGAGCTACCGTGGTGACTAAAACCAGCATGATGGAAGCTAGTGGGTCAATCAAGTACCCGACCTCTAAGCGAAGCTGTGTGGTCGAAGCCCACTGGAGAATTTGCCTGTAAGGCGCGGCTGCTGAGGTCTGGCTCCAAGCTATGACGGCGGAGAACGCCGCCGCGAGGCCCATGCTGCCTAGCACTGGAATCCGGTGCCACTCACGAAGGCTTCGGGTGCTATCGCGGAACGAGAACAAGCCTATACTGATCAACACCGAGCAAGAGGCTGGCAACGCGGGCACCAACCAAGCGTATCTGTACATCCATTCAGTCATAATGGTAATTGGGTCAAAGCCAAAGTTCTCAGGTGAGCAAGCAACCACCACTCACCCTGTGGTGCCAAGTGCATTTATGGTCAACAATTGTGGCTGCAGGTGATGTGTAATGTCACAAATGAGCGGTTGCGCAGCCCAGCTGTTGAGCTTGGTGTGTCATCCATACATGTAGCTATGTCCAACCATGCGAGAGTTGCATCTGCATTATAAATCACACACCAGCCATTTCAGTCTGTACCAGCTACCAGCGGCCCAAGCTGTGATAAAGACCAAGTTAACGAATAGATGCAACTGGTAACTTGGCGCATCACGATTGGATCGTGGCGTGCCAAGCGAGCAGAGCGAAATAATGGAACATGTTTCACTTAGATGGGACTCCTCAATGTGTGTGTGCGTGCACGCACGCTTCAACTCGGAGCAGCGGGATTTGAACCCACGACCTCCATCACCCCAAGATGGCACGCTACCAAGCTGCGCCATGCTCCGTCTACAGTACACACTATCACATCCTAACCAAGCACGCTCGTGTCAGCACATGTGCTTTAACCTGGTACTGGTCCTGGTCTTGAGGCCAACAAAGCCTGTCTTGGCATTCTATATCGCACCTGCACCAGCAGTTTCAATGGGAAGGGTATGACCCTATGGCATTACACATTGAGACCCAAATGCTTTGCTTTTTAGTGCAACTGCCGTCTCTTTGAACACCTAGGCGTTTGGGTCACAGTGATGAAACAATTGCGATGTGATTAGTTGTACGGTAAGTTGGCAGCCTTATATTTAGATTTATTTTATAGAAGTAGCAGGGCGGAGCATTCTCATGGATGCATTGTGTGTGCCAATCTAAGCTATTGACTTTCCACATGCTTGAGTGGTAGGCTTGGCTCTGAGCCGCCGTGGTGAAATGGTAGACACGCTGTTTTTAGGCAGCAGTGCGCGAGCATCTCGGTTCGAGTCCGAGCGGCGGCAATACGATACAACGCCAAACAGCTCCTCTTCAGATAAGAACCGCAATCTAGGTGTGTAAGTAGAGAATCAAAGCAATGTGCATCCATTATGATAACAAACCATACAGAGTGGGGAGGTTCAAAGTAGACGTGTTTATTTAGTAAGCACTTTAGACAAGACAGTTGTTCCGAGTTAAATCCCATAAGTCTCTTTTAGAGATTATATACAAACCCGACGAAAGCCCCTGTAAGCTTTCAGACTGCAGCCAAGTCATATCGGTAAGACGAAGCAGTCTTGATGCCCAATTTACCAGCTTGGATAGCTATCAGCCAACTCATAATATAGCATTGCCATATAAGACCTCGGTTTTGCTCTCATAATTGGCTTACTTGCCTTTGTAGTTTTTAAGGTAGATTTTATTGGTTGTGGCTAACCCACCAACTCGTCATTCTCTGAGTGAGTCTGTGCTATACCGTGTTTAGATGATTGTATCCATCTGATAGTTCAACATGGCTACGCTACCTGTCTTTTGATAGTTTTGTCCTAAGTCACCTTTGGATTAGTCAGATGGATTCCAACGAGTTCAGCATTTAGCAAGCATGCGTACTGTGTGAACACAATTAGGCCTTTGTTACAATCTATCGTGTACAGCAACCCGTTCGGTGTGCAGAGTACACTGGCTAGAAGAAGGCTTAATTTTATTAAAGATATTGTAAACCATAAGCTTGTACTTGCCGCCCAATCATAAGTGCATATTTAGCTTGCAAAATGAGTAAAATTTTTAAATAACGGTTGCAATGAGCACACTGCATATCTGCGAAATGGGAAGATTCGATCCGGGCTGCATGATAAAGCTCGCCTTTCCTATTAGGATGGACAAATCATGCGATTTTGGTTCCATGGAAGAAGTATAAGACAAGAGTTTCAATCTAATATCAAACAGTGATAAGGTAATAACATTGTTCCAAGTACTGTAGATATCGCCAGTATTATTTGAGTTATCTTGGAGCACAACAAAGCGTTGCACGTGGTGCAACGCTTTGTTGTGCTCCAGGAGTGATAGATTAGTGTTTTACCGTGCCTATCAAGATTGATCAGGATGGGACTGCGTTTAGATCCGAGGCTGCGGGGTGGTCTTGAACAAGTCGTGCCCAGCCTAGCTCCTCTAAGCTGTGATTTCGCCGTAGAGGTCGTGTAACCAGCTCGAGTATGTCTTGAGCGTTTGTAAACCCATGTATCTGCGCAAAGGTAAACTCTACGGACCACTTGGTATTGATGCCCCTGGCTTCCAAGGGGTTGGCGTGAGCCATCCCGGTGATGGCTAGGTCGGGCTTAAGCTCGCGAATACGTTGTACTTGGTTGTAATTGTCAGGTTTCTCTACAATCCTAGGCATAGGCACGTTCATCTGTTGGCATGTCTCCTGAAGAAGACAAAGCTCGGCAGCTTGGTACCGCTTGTCCATGTAAGGGATACCAATCTCATGCACGATCATGCCGCATCGAGTCAAGAAGCGCGCCAGAGACACCTCTAAAAGGTTGTCCCCCATAAAGAACACAGACTTGCCACGTACGATCTGAAGGTAGCTCTCCAAGCTTTTCCAAATCTGCTCTTCTCTTTCCCGAAGCCCAACAGGTTGGATCTCGAATACAGAACAGATCTTTTCGATCCAAGCTCGGGTGCCATCCGGACCAATAGGGAACGGCGCGCCTATCAGCTTGCACCTGCGCCGTCTCATCAGTGTGGTAGCCGTCCTGCTAAGGAAGGGGTTAACACCGCATACATAGACGCCTTCACCCACCGCGGGCAAGTCTGAGTACTGTTGCTCAGGCAACCAACCAGACACTTGAATGCCTTGCCTCTTCAGCTCAAGTTTCAGCTGGGAGGCCACGGTCTGAGGCAAAGAGCCGAAGAGGACGAGTGGCGCATGGGAGGTGTGGTTCGAATGGTTCAACGGCTGTTTACCGTCCTTCTTGGAAGAGAACAAGGAGAAGAGCGTGGGCTGGTTCTTGTCTTCTTTCAAAGACAGAGCGCCGAGCTGTGCTTCGTTGTGTATAGATTTCTCTGGACACCGGTGCGCCATGGCGGCAAGTACCGTATCCTCACCCTGTGTGAATGCGTAGTCCAATCCGTTCGCCCTAGCTACCACGATAGGGATGTGAATCTCGGCCTCTAGCCTCGGTGCCATCCCTTCCAGATCCATCTTGATGATCTCAGTCGTACAAGTGCCAATCCAGACAATCACGCTGGGGTTGCGGTCTCGCTTGATTTGAAGGCACAGCCGCTTGAGCTCTTGGTAGTCATTCAGTTGAGCGGAGATGTCGCCTTCTTCCAGCTCTGCCATAGCATACCTGGGTTCGGCAAAGATCATGACTCCCATAGCATTCTGCAAGAAATAGCCGCAAGTCTTTGTGCCCACAACTAAGAAGAAGCTGTGCTCAATCTTTTGATAGAGCCAAGCCACACAGCTTATAGGGCAGAAGGTATGATAGTTGCCCGTTTCGCATTCAAAGCGCAGGGTATCTGGGCTGTGTTGAGATGACATAGTTGGTTCCTCCTCGATGGTTGAAAGTAAGAGATGGGCATGCCAGGCTTGACAGCTCTGAGCTCCACCCCCACAAGTAGGACTTGGTCAGCACGGGGGCGCTCAGCCTCTTTCTCGTAAACACTGCTAAACCATCAGAAAGTCTGTGGACTCGTCTTGTACGTCATCCGTAAGGCTGGGCCCCGAAGGGTTCAGGTAGAAGTCAGATAGCAGGCTGAAGAGCTCTCTATCGGGCACCTCTCTTGGCACAACCCCTTCGGGCTGAGCTAGGATCTGGTCCGCAATGTTGAGGTAAAAGTCGCACACATAGCTAAGGCTAGGCTCAACCTCTGCCATCTCAAACAAAGTCTTGCCCTTTACCCTAGACACACGAATGTCTTCAATCAGCGGTAGCACCTCAAGCACAGGCATTGGGCACGCTTCTACGTACTTGTCAATCAGGTCTCTCTTAGAAGTACGATTGCCTACAAGCCCCGCCAGCCGTAGGGGGTGAGTTCTTGCCTTCTCTCTCACTGAAGCGGCAATCCGGTTGGCTGCGAACAAGGCATCAAAGCCGTTGTCTGTAATGATGATGCAATAGTCTGCATAGTTTAATGGGGCTGCAAACCCTCCGCACACCACGTCACCTAACACGTCGAATAGGATTACGTCGTACTCGTAGAACGCGTTGAGCTCCTTTAGCAGCTTCACCGTCTCCCCCACTACGTAACCCCCGCATCCAGCTCCCGCAGGAGGGCCTCCCGCCTCCACACAGTCTACACCTCCGTAGCCCTGATAAATGACATCGTCTGGCCATACGTCTTCGTAGTGATAGTCTTTAGACTGCAGAGTGTCTATGATAGTTGGGATCAGGAATCCTGTTAGTGTAAATGTGCTGTCATGCTTAGGATCACACCCAATCTGTAGCACTCTCTTGCCTCTCCTTGCCAAAGCAATTGAAATGTTGCAACTGGTAGTGGACTTGCCAATCCCACCCTTGCCATACACTGCTAGTTTCACGTGTGTCTCCTCTTGTGTTATGCTCGTTGAGACGCATCTTGTTTAAGACAATGGATCCGCACACCACAGCACACGTCGGTCAAGCCTTCCCTGTGCCTCTGTGCCTATAGCCTTTTCGAAAGGCGTACAAGCGTATCCGGAGGCCTCTGCTAACCAATGCGCGTGTGCCAACTTGTGGGTCAAACCTCACTCTTCTCAAACGTGCCACTCTCACCCCTTATCGTAGCATACATCTACTCAACTTGGCTGGCTACAAGTACATGGTCTTTAATAACTTCCCCCGGAGCTTCCAAGTGTTTCGCTTGTCGCTTTGCGACCTAGACAGACCTAAGGAGCGGCGATAGAGTGCTTAACTGCCTAGCTTAAACGCATCTACAAACAACCCATACATCAATCCGATCTTGAATTGGTTTAGCAGGGGTTTGATCATCCCAATCTTGCTCGTTGAATGGGAGGCAGAGGTGCTTGGTTGACCTCGCAGGGTGGGCACCTCTGCGCGCTTGCTCGGTGAATACATAAACAAGCCTAACATCTCTGAAAGCGCAACCAGTGCTCCAGACACCAGCACATCCCAGTCGCCAGTCTGACCTAACACCGTAGACAGAGCGGTGGCTTGGAAGAAGCCTGCCAGAAGTAGCGCTACACGCACCGTCCACCTAAGACGTTGATTGCCAGGTTCAAGCACGAGATGGCGCGCTGCGTGCGCCATGTAGAGCCAAATGCGAGTCGGTCGATCCGTAGTCATGCGCAGTTTATGTGTTAGGTGTGTGTTGTGATTCATCGGACTTATGCACTGCACACAGGCTCATTCTGCCTTGTGCATAGGAAGCTGACAAAGGGTTCGCCGTCGTGAACTGGTAGGCTGGCTGTGCGCAACCGAATCATACGGATTGCTCTTCACCGGCGCAGTCAAGAAGTTGGAAGTATTCTCATTGCTGACGCTTTTGGTACAATGCCAGACCCTTAAGCATGCATATTTGAGTGTGGGCTCCGCATATAGAGACTTAGTGTGGGCTTCGCCTCATCTCTACGAGGAAGAGGAAGAGGAAGAGTCCGAGTCCGAGTCAATTTTTGAGCAAACTGTTCTCTACGATACGATGTTTGGGCCAATAGATGACTGTACCTGGTATTAAGACTTGGTTACTTGCTGTTGCTTAGGCACCCTGTCTTCAGTCATCTCCGGTCTGGTAGCTTTGTGTGGTCCTGTGGGGGTCTTTAGCTTGCTTCAAGTCTTCACATGTACTATGCATAGCTTCGAGCTTGTACAGAAGAGCACACTACATGATAGGCGGCATGCAGGCCGCATATAGGCGTAATACCAGCGGCGTCTTCGTCTTCCTGAGTTGTAATCCGATCTCATCTCAGCCGGACCGTAATGAATGGTGAATGTGCCCACTTCATTGGGCGTGCTACCACTACCCACTACTAGGTGTTTTGTTTGACACAGCTACAAATGATGTGGCCTTGCGGGTCCTGGCGGGTTTGAATGTGGGAGGGCTTGGGATGCAAGTAGGGTGTATGCTAGGAGAGCGAGCTGCCCCTAAGAACGCTCCAGCCTATCCTATGTAGTGCACGCACTATCTATGGTGTGATATGAATGTGCGTGCACTAGCACAGAAGGTGCTACGCAGGATGGTCCTGAGGCTTTGGGTTGGTATTGTGAGGCGCCTGATTTGCATGCTGACTCTGCTATGGTATGGCACACGTGTTGTTGCTGCATAGGGTGCCAAGTCTGGGTTGGGTGTGCGCGTGCACTTCCCAGTTTAGGACGCCGCGGGTGTGGGCTGCGTGTCACAGCAAGCGCCTCCATAGGACGAGCAAGCGCCTCCGATGAGGTACAATTGGGAGCAGCGGGGTGTCGGGTGTGATGCTCCTTACAGTCGCCATAAGCAAAGCATGAGTTTAGGGAGGAGAAGCGGTGTGGATAGCGTTTTAAGCAGTGGTGGGAGGCTCCGTCGAGGACTCCGTGTGAGGGGGCGTCCTAGTCCTAGTCCTATTGGAGGTCCTCCGGGGAGAGGGGGGCCCAATTCTTTCCCCAATTCTGTCCCTTTGAGACGGGCCACGTCGTCCTCGTCCTCCTCGATGAAAGCAAAAGCAGCGGTGGATCCTTCCTCGTCTTCGTCCTCTCGGGTGATTGTGATCACCTCGGGCAAGGGAGGCGTAGGCAAGACCACCACCACCGCCAACCTGGGCACCTGCCTGGCCCGCCTTGGGCAACGGGTGGCCCTGATCGATGCAGACGTTGGATTGAGGAACCTGGACCTGCTGTTAGGCCTGGAGAACCGTGTGCTGTACACGGCAATGGACGTGCTGAATGGGGGGTGCAAGCTTGAGCAGGCGCTGATAAGGGACAAGCGCTGGCCTACCAAGCTGTCGGTGCTGTGCATCTCAAAGAATCGGCAGAGGTACCACCTGAGCAGGGTCCAGATGGTGATGCTGGTGGACGCGCTGCGCCAAGGCTACGACTTCGTGCTGATTGACTGCCCTGCGGGCATCGACGTGGGCTTCTTCAACGCGGTAGGGCCCGCCCAAGAGGCCATCATCGTGACCACCCCCGACATCACGTCCATCCGTGACGCGGACCGCGTGGTGGGCCTGCTGGAGGCCGATGGCTTGACGGAGGCCAAGCTGCTGGTCAACCGTGTCAGGCCAGAGATGGTCTCGCAGGAGGACATGATGTCTGTGGCAGACGTGCAGGGGGCGCTAGGCCTGCCCCTGCTCGGGGCCATACCCGAGGACCCCCAGGTGATCATCTCAACCAACCGCGGGGAGCCCCTTGTGCTAAGGGGCCAGCTCACCCCCTCTGGGATCGCGTTCCAAGAGTGCGCGCAGCAGCTGGTACAGGGGGGGGGCACAGAGCTGCTCGTGAGGCGCCACCTCCACTGGGGCGCCTTGGCGAGCCAGTGGCTGGGCAGCAGGGCCTCATCTGCCCGCAATTGGGTGGTGGAAGCGCTCACCGGCTGTCTCGAGTGGCTTGGGGTCCTGCACACCCCTTCTTCTTCCTACCCTGGCCAACGCGGAGTCCTCCGGGGCGCGGATTCTTCCGCGTCCGAGGAGGGGGGTGCAGATTGGGACGAGGACAGCCTCTGCCTCGGTTCGGACGCCGCCTCTCAGGAAGACACGCGCCAAGGATGACCCCATTAAAAGATGAGGCCCCGCTTGGCTCGTCCGCGTTCGCTCGGAGGACGAGGACGACGAAGAATTCCGCGTTCGTGTCGCGTCCTATGAGGTGTATGCTAGCCCCAATGAGGTGTAGGCTCCCCCCCAAGGAGGTGTAGGGTAGAATGTAAGAAAAATAGAAGGGTTGCTCTGCTGGGGCCGGATTCGGACAAGTTGTGGTGGCTTGGATGCTATGCTCCTAAAGTCGCCCTAAACGATTGGGTCGTCCTGTGGGTCGTCAGGACCTGTGTCTATACGGATAGCCTATTTGATAGCGCGTGCTATTGATGCGCAGCACTTGGTGCGAGTCCGAAACTACAACTACGTAGAGCGTATCCTGGCATCCAACTATCTTCCCACAGAGCTCCCTCTGCAGTATTTTCGCCGCGGTAGCGTTTCACCACTCAGTTCGGTATGGATGAGTGTGGGTCCACTACGCCTAAGACACCAGGATGACAACCGAGGGGACAAGGCTGGGGGCATAGCCCTTCCAGCCAGAGGGGTGGGGTGGGTGGTTCGAGCCTCTCTCTAGTGTGTGATGGGGCGTGGTAAACGGGTGGTTGGATTCAAAGTGTCGGTCTGTTAGTGTGCCTCTGCTACATGCATCGCTGCACTTCCACATGGCAGCTATCGTGTAATTCCCGGCTCGTCTTGCCGTGACCTTCAACCAGAGCACTCATCTTGAGGTGGGCTTCCTACTTAGATGCTTTCAGCAGTAATCCGCTCCGCACTTGGCTACCCAGCGTGTCCCGTTGGCACGAGAACTGGCACACCAGTGGTGCGTCCCTACCGGTCCTTTCGTACTAGGTGGGGCTCCTCTCAATGCTCTAACGCCCCCACCGGATATGGACCAAACTGTCTCGCGACGTTCTGAACCCAGCTCATGTGCTGCTTTCATGGGCGAACAGCCCAACCCTTGGGACCTACTCCAAGCCCCAGGATGCAACAAGCCGACATCGAGGTGCCAAACCTTCCCGTCGATGTGAACTCTTGGGGAAGATCAGCCTGTTATCCCTAGAGTAACTTTTGTCCGATAAGCGACGGCCCTTCCACGCGGCACCGTCGGATCACTAAGGCCGACTTTCGTCCCTGCTCGACTTGTAGGTCTCGCAGTCAAGCCCCCTTTTGCCTTTGCACTCTCCAGCTGATTTCCGTCCAGCCTGAGGGGACCTTTGCACGCCTCCATTACCCTTTGGGAGGCCTCTGCCCCAGAGAAACTGTCTGCCTGAGACTGTCTCAACGCCCGAAGGGGCGGTTGGTTAGGATTTTAGCTCTGCCAGGGTGGTATCTCACTGGTGGCTCCTCGAGCTCCGGAAAGCCCAACTCTACGCCTCCCACCTAAGCTGCGCAGGCAGAGCCCAAACCCCATCCCAGGGAACAGTCAAGCTTCATAGGGTCTTTCTGTCCAGGTGGAGGTAGCCCGCATCTTCACAGGCAAGTCTATTTCACCGAGCCTCTCTCCGAGACAGTGCCCAAATCGTTACGCCTTTCGTGCAGGCCGGAACTTACCCGGCAAGGAATTTCGCTACCTTAGGATCGTTATAGTTACGACCGCCGTTGACTGGGGCTTCGGTCGCCAGCTTCTCGCACCGGGGTGCGACCACCGACTTCCTTAACCTTCCAGCACTGGGCAGGCGTCAGCCCCCATACATCGTCTTGCGACTTGGCGGAGACCTGTGTTTTTGGTAAACAGTCGCTTGGGCCTGGTCACTGCGGCTCCCTTGCGCAGGGAGCACCCCTTCTCCCGAAGTTACGGGGCTATCTTGCCGAGTTCCTTGGAGAGAGTTGCCTCGCGCCCCTAGGTATTCTCTACCTACCTACCTGTGTCGGTTTCGGGTACAGGCTCTCTGGGCCTATGTGGTGCTCGAGCTTTTCTTGGAAGTGTGGCATGGGCCACTTCGGTGCCGTGGCACCTAGTGCTCGGGCCTTGGCTAGGGGCATTGTCTCTACCCCCTTACGCCTTGGACCCTTGAACCGAGAACCATCACCCGGCTGGCCGGAGCCTACTTCGTCCCTCGTCTCCAGCCCAGAGAGGTACAGGAATCTTGGCCTGTTGTCCATCGACTGCGCCCTTCGGCCTCATCTTAGGCCCTGACTCACCCTCCGTGGACGAGCCTTGCGGAGGAACCCTTAGGTTTTCGGGGCATTGGATTCCCACCAATGTGTGCGTTACTCAAGCCGACATTCTCACTTCCGCCTCGTCCACACCTGCTTTCGCTTGTGCTTCTACCTAGAGCGGAACGCTCCCCTACCAATGTGTATCATTCCACGGCTTCGGCAGACCGCTTGAGTCCCGTTCATTTTCGGCGCGAGAGCGCTTGACCAGTGAGCTGTTACGCACTCTTTCAAGGGTGGCTGCCTCCAATCAAACCTCCTGGTTGTCTCTGCACTCTCACCTCCTTTGCCACTTAGCGGCCATTTGGGGGCCTTAGCCGGTGGTCGTGGGCTGTTTCCCTCTCGACTACAGAGCTTATCCCCTGCAGTCTCACTGGCGAGCCGAATGCATTGCCTAGTATTCAGAGTTTGCCTCGATTTGGTACCGCTCTCGCAGCCCGCACCGAAACAGTGCTTTACCCCTAGGCAGCCCGTTGACTCACCGCTGCGCCTCAACGCATTTCGGGGAGAACCAGCTAGCTCCGAGTTCGATTGGCATTTCACCCCTAACCACACCTCATCCACCGATTTTTCAACATCGGTTGGTCCGGGCCTCCACTGAGTGTCACCGCAGCTTCACCCTGGGCATGGTTAGATCACCCGGGTTCGGGTCCATGAGCAGTGACCTTCGCCCTAGGAAGGCTCGCTTTCGCTGAGGCTCCGCTCTCTTAACCGGGCCACTGCCCATAAGTCGCCGGCTCATTCTTCAACAGGCACGCGGTCAGAGGTTCAAGCCTCCTCCCACTGCTTGAAGGCTTGCGGTTTCATGGTCTCTTTCACTCCCCACCAGGGGCTCTTTTCACCGTTCCCTCACGGTACTGTTCGCTATCGGTCATCCAGGAGTATTTAGCCTTACAAGGTGGTCCTTGCAGATTCACACGGGATTCCACGTGCCCCATGCTACTCGGGTTCAGGCTGAAGACGGGCCCGCTTTCGGCTACTGGACTCTCACCATCTGGGGTGCAGCACTCAACTGCTTCGCCTAGCACGCCGCGGCCTCGATTGCCCTCCCACAACCCCGGTCAAACCGGTTTAGGCTGTTCCCGCTTCGCTCGCCGCTACTAAGGGAATCGCGTTTGCTTTCTCTTCCTCTGGCTACTAAGATGTTTCAGTTCGCCAGGTTGTCTCTTGACTGCCTTTGGCAGCAAGTGCTTGTATGGGGTTCCCCCATTCGGGCATCTCCGGATCTCAGCCTGTGTCCAGCTCCCCGAAGCCTCTCGTCGGTGACTACGCCCTTCCTCGTCTCTGGATGCCTAGGTATCCACCGCAAGCCCTTCTTCCTTTGAAGCCTCACCACCGGTACGGCTCCCATCACACACACGAGATACAATCGAACGGTCTCTGACCAGTGCACCCGTCCCAAACCACGTCCCCTGGAGGTAAGCGGACTTGAACCGCTGACGTCTGCCACAGGGGGCACAACCGCTCCTATTACTATCACCCGATCCCGGGCATGTCAAGAGGCGCGTCCTGGTCCCCCTCCGAACACAGCTTGCCGCTCTCGCCGCACTGTGCTCTCCAGAAGGAGCCGTGTCCTTCCTGAGGCCCTTGGTCCAGCCGGACCGCTATGGCCCCTCTGTCGCCTCGCGTGCCCAATCGGCCCTCGAGACGATCCCGTTGTGACTGGCCGCACGGAGTGATGATGGACGGCCCACGATTGATCGCCTCCACACCAGCGAGCTTGCTGGCTTCTCTTGGGCTTGCCTACCGCCCTGCCTACAAAGGGGCCGAGCGGTGCCCTTGCCTAGCCTCTACGGCTCTGGGGAACCTGCCAATCCCACGGGCGATTCGTGTGCGGTGCCTTACACCTGGCCGTCCTGCTCACAAGCACCCCTATCATCCTACCCCACTCCGAACAAGCGAGCTTGCCCGAAGCCTGCGTCATGCTCTTGTTCCCCTGGGGGGAAGACGCGAGTTTGGCCTAGCCGCCTCTCTGGCGGAGGCCCCCTCTAAGCTCCGCGATGGAGCCAGTCATCCAACGGCGCAGTTGCAAAAGCAGCGCTCTACCACTGAGCTATACCCCCACACCGAACACACACCCCGCTCCTCTCTTCTCCAATACGGTGGGCAGCACAATGGCCCCAACCGAACACCGGGCGAGCCGGGGCTGGGCTATTCTGGACTTGAACCAGAGACCTCGCCCTTATCAGGGGCGCGCTCTAGCCACTGAGCTAATAGCCCAGAAGGAGGCAGAGAGGGCGACTGTAAGGAGCGTCTCGACCCCTGCGCCCCCGGAATGAGAGCGCGATCCATGCTTGATGCCTCACGACAGCATCTTACCTCTCAACACACCCCTTGTCCAGCCCTCGGCACCCGTGTGGCCTCAAAAGAGGTGCTAGGGGGCTTCCCCGCGCGGGATGGTGACGACACGCGGGCGTGGCATGCCTTGTAAGTATTGA